CGTAAAACTAGATGATTCGTCCAAAACGGGCATGATAATGACTTTTTTCTGTATAACAGGATTATTAATTTCTCGTTGGATTTATTCGGGACATTTTCCACTAAGTGATTTATACGAATCGTTAATTTTTCTTTCATGGAGTTTTTCCTTTATTTATATAGTTTCATATTTCAAAAAAAACCAAAATATTCTAAGCACAATAATTGGCCCAAGTGCTATTTTTTCCCAGGGCTTTGCTACTTCAGGTCTTTTAACTGAAATACACGAATCGACAATCTTAGTACCCGCTCTTCAATCCGAGTGGCTAATAATGCACGTAAGTATGATGATATTAGGCTATGCGGCCCTTTTATGTGGATCATTATTATCAGTATCACTTCTAGTCATTACAGTTAGAAAAAAGCTTTCTCTTTTTTCTAACTGTAATCATTTATTGAATTTAAATGAGTCATTTTTCCTTGGTGAAATCGAATACATGAATGAACAAAGGGATTTTTTCCAAAAAACTTCTTTTTTTTTCGCAAGGAATTATTATAGATCACAGTTGATTCAAAAATTGGATTATTGGAGTTATCGAGTTATTAGTCTAGGATTTATCTTTTTAACCATAGGAATTCTTTCGGGAGCAGTATGGGCTAACGAAGCATGGGGATCCTATTGGAGTTGGGACCCAAAGGAAACTTGGGCTTTTATTACTTGGATCATATTTTCAATTTATTTACATACTCGAACAAATATAAAACTGAAGGGTACAAATTCAGCAATTGTGGCGTCTATTGGATTTCTTATAATTTGGATATGCTATTTTGGAGTCAATCTATTAGGAATAGGACTACATAGTTATGGTTCATTTACATTAACATCTAATTGAATTCAAAAAAAGAAAAAGGGGGTTATTACAAATAGCAATAAAAGGGTGTACAACGCAGATCAGATAAAAAAACTTTGTGTTAATTGGCGAGAGCCTGTTGAATCATATATGATTCGACAGGCTCTTTGTCATTGTACCATTTTACAACGAACGCTTTTGTAAATGATAAGATTTATAAATTATCTAAAAAAAGAATTAGATAGAATAACTTCAACCTTTTCAACTGATAGTGAAAGAACAAAATCGGGGTACATACCAATACCGAGTACGGGTAAAAAAATAGAAACCGAAAGAAATAACTCTCGCGGCCCAGAATCAAAAAAATAAGAGTCTGGGCCATTAAATATCTTGTATCCATAAAACATCTGTCGTAACATAGATAATAAATAAATAGGAGTTAATATCATTCCAATTGCCATTACAAAAGTAATTGGGAGTTTTGACATTAAAAGATATTTTGGACTAGTAATTAGTCCAAAAAAAACTATTAATTCAGCAACAAAACCACTCATGCCAGGTAATGCAAGGGAGGCCATCGAAAAGCTACTGAACATCGTGAATATTTTTGGCATTGGAATACCTATTCCGCCCATTTCGTCAAGATAAACAAGACGTATTCTATCATAAGTTGTTCCGGCCAAGAAAAAAAGCGCCGCGCCAATAAATCCATGAGAGATTATTTGTAAAAGGGCTCCGTTGAGTCCCATATCTGTGATAGAACCAATTCCTATAATTATAAAACCCATATGAGATACAGAGGAAGAGGCTATTCTTTTTTTTAAATTCCGTTGGCCGAGAGATATTGAAGCCGCATAGATTATTTGCATTGCGCCTACTACCATTAACCAAGGGGAAAATATAGAATGAGCATGAGGAAATAATTCCATATTGATCCGAACTAATCCATACGCTCCCATTTTTAATAAGATTCCGGCTAGAAGCATACAAGTACTATAATGTGCTTCTCCATGGGTATCGGGTAACCATATATGTAGGGGTATGATTGGCAATTTGACAGCAAAAGCAAGAAAAAATCCAATATAAAATAGTATTTCTAAGTTCACAGGATAGGACCGGTTGGCTAATAGTTCAAAATTTAATGTTGGTTCAGTAGAACCATATAAACCGATACCCAGAACTCCCATTAAAAGAAAAACAGAACCCCCCGCCGTGTACAAAATAAATTTTGTAGCTGAGTACAGACGTTTTTTTCCTCCCCACATCGATACAAGTAGATAAACGGGAATTAATTCTAACTCCCACATGAGGAAAAAAAGTAAAAGATCTCTAGAAGAAAATAATCCTATTTGCCCACTGTACATTGCTAACATCAGGAAATGAAATAATCGAGAATCTCGAGTAACCGGCCAAGCCGCTAAAGTAGCTAAAGTGGTGATGAATCCCGTCAGTAAAATGGGTCCTATAGAGAGTCCGTCTATTCCTAATCTCCAATGGAAATCCAAAAAAAGGATCCATTTAAAATCCTCCATTAGTTGAATTAGTGGATCATCCGATTGAAAATGATAGCAGAATGCATAAGTCGTTAGAAGAAGTTCTAATATACAAATACATATAGTATACCAGCGTATTACTCTATTTCCCCTGTGTGGAAGAAAAAAAATGAAGCAACCCGCAAATATTGGTAGAACTACAATTATTGTTAAGCAAGGAAAATGGTTCGTGGTAAAGACAAGATACACTTGGGCCAGAAAAATCCGTGCTCAAAATCAAATTGAATTGAGCACGGATTTTTTCGATAAAAAAAAAATGGATTCAAGTAGATTTTTATGGAATATATCAATAAGCTAGACCCATACTGCGAGTTGTTTCATGCCATAAATAAACTCGAACGCTCAAAAAATCCGTTGGACAGGCGGATTCACATCTTTTACAACCAACACAGTCCTCGGTCCTTGGAGCAGAGGCGATTTGTTTAGCTTTACATCCGTCCCAGGGTATCATTTCTAATACATCCGTGGGGCACGCCCGGACACATTGAGTACATCCTATACATGTATCATAAATCTTTACTGAATGTGACATTGGATCTATACGTTTTTGAACGCCGTCAATTTTCGGTCTAGTAAACTAACTTATAAATGAATCCTATAGTTAGAAGTTAGATACCAGACGAATCAATGAGTGATAAGAATCAATTTAGTTCCGAATTGATTTATGAGGGAGGGCCAAAATACTTTGATTTCTTATGTTTTTGCAACTACGATTATACCCTACTATAGACACATCAAACCCGCTAATGCGAATTTTAATTTATTTATTAATATTCAAAATTCGCATTTATATGATTAATACTATTTATTCAACAAATTGGATTGGTTAATACGAGTTGATTTTCTGTTACGATAAATTGATGAAACAATAGCCAATCCAATAGCTGCTTCAGCGGCTGCAATAGTTATAACAAAAATTGAGAAAATATCTCCTCTTAATTGACGATTATCAAAAATATCAGAAAATGTGACAAAATTTATATTAACTGAATTTAATATAAGTTCAAGACACATAAGGGCTCTAACCATATTTCGACTTGTGATTAATCCATAGATACCAATAGAAAATAAGTAGGCACTCAAAACAAGTATATGTTCGAGCATCATTAACCAACTCCTTATCAATTTTGATTCATTTTTAATCTGAACAATAATGAAATCGATTCGATTCTAACAAATATGGAATAATGGAATAGATTGGTAAGAGATCAATATAAAATTAAAGTCTTTTTATTGTATTTTTTTAGACAGAAATTCAAATTAACGAATTATAACATTCCTTTTGCGTGGATTCTATTTGAATTACTCATTTTAAAGATTTCTTATTGACGAGCTATAGCAATAGCACCTATTAAAGCGACTAAAAGAATTATTGAAATGAGTTCAAATGGAAGAAAAAAGTCTGTTGCTAAATGAATTCCAATTTGTTGACTATTACTTATCAAATCTTGTTCTAGAATCTGATTTGATTTTGTAGTCCAAATGATCCCATACCAGGACGTATCTGGAATAGTAGTAATTAGTGAAATAAAAAGACTTGTACAAACTATTGAAGTAACTCCATCTCCAACGGTCCAAAGATGAAAATCTTTGTAATATTCTGACCCATTCATGAACATCACAGCAAAAATGATTAAAACGTTTATAGCTCCTACATAAATAAGGAGCTGCGCAGCAGCTACAAAATAGGAGTTGGATAGAATATAGAATAAGGATATACAAAAAAGAACCCATCCCAACGAAAAGGCCGAATAAATTGGATTCGGAAGTAATACTACTGCTAAACTTCCTAATATAAGACCCAATCCCAGAAAGACTAAAAGAAAATCATGTATTGGTCCAGGTAAATCCATTTGATTTTATAAAAAAAATCGAAATATTTCATGCCTTTTTTGACCTGACCAGGAAAAACGAAGTTATCCTTTTTTTTTTTTTAGGATACTTCTTAATTGAATGAAATTGGAACGGGGTTGATTTGGATTGATGTAAATACAGTTATTGGACTACTCTTATTATCGAAGCAATCGAAGCAGAGGTTCAAACTTTATATTTTCAAATCATTATTCGAATAGAAATCCATTTTTAATCAAAAATAAGCCGCGATTTTCACCGCCCAGCCGTTCTTTTTTGTATTGACCAAGCAAAAACCTCATCAAAAACCTCATTCCTTTCTTTAGATCCAAAACCTCTAAAGCTTTTGTGATTTGAATTTTTAAATGTTTTGTGAATCGAAGGTTTTATACATTTTTTATTTGAGGTAAATTCGAAGAAATTGTTCGAATTGTGTAATCTTCAATTATTGATACCGGTAACCGACTTAAAGCAATTTGATTATAATTCAATTCGTGACGATCATAGGCAGAAAGTTCGTATTCTTCAGTCATTGATAAACAATTTGTTGGACAATACTCAACGCAATTACCGCAAAATATACAGATTCCAAAATCAATACTGTAATTAAGTAATCGTTTCTTTCGAATATGAGTTTGCAATTTCCAATCTACAACGGGTAGATCTATAGGACATACACGAACACATACTTCACAAGCAATGCATTTATCAAATTCAAAGTGGATTCGGCCTCGGAAACGTTCGGATGTGATCAATTTTTCGTAGGG